ATGATCCACATAAAAGAGCTGCATAGCCCAATACCATCATACTTACATGCATCATTAACCACTGGGATTGGAGAGCGGGTACTAATATTTCGGATTGATGCATTTCAGTTAAAAGGCCTGAAGTAGCAAATCCTTGGGTAAAAATAGCACTTGGCGCGGTTATTGCGCTTAAATGATTTTTATGTTTTTTAAAATATGGAACTATATGAATAATGGAGAAACTCCATGAAAGGAAAATTAATGATTCATACAAATCACTTAATGGGAAATGTCCCAAATAAATCCAACGAGTGACTAATAATCCTGTTATACAGAAAAAAGTAGCTATCATGCCCTTTTCTGACGACTCATAAAGTCCTACGATTTCATTGACTAATAAGGTTATCAAATGAATTGTAATTACAATTGAAACGACCGAAAAGGAGATATGAGTTAATATATGCTCTAAAGTCAAAAATATCATAAATAGAATTTGTTTCTTCGTCTTTACAAAATAAAAAAAAAAAGAAGATCCCGGAATAGAAATCGGGAATTGAATTCATTATTCATTATAGGGAATATTGTATCTCTTTTAGAAGATGCCATGCCGCTACTCGGACTCGAACCGAGATGCTCTAGCACTGCTTCCTAAGAGCAGCGTGTCTACCAATTTCACCATAGCGGCTTGCTCGAAATCATAATAACCTAATATTATTCAATCGTCGAGATTCAACTAATCAATTCAATGCAATATTTTTTAGAAAACATTAAAATTGATGAATAAAAATTGGTTTAAATAGGGATTTGACCGTTCATTTTAGGTTGTCTTAGTTTTTTTTTTTTAACTTAACAATGGGTTTTCGCGCAGTTTCTGTTTCCCGGAATATAACTGTTGTAACTAGATAGTTCTGCCCTCAATTCATGCATATAACTCAAAAGAAAAGTCCCTTTCTCATTTCAATTTTTTATTGATTCATTTCTCATTTATCTGATTTCATGAATCTAAAAAAAAAATAGATTTTGAACAAAAACATAGGATTTTTATGTATCACAATTTGAGAACAACATCCAAAAGAATTTAGGTAAATATTTGTATAGCTTTGTATACAAATTGTATTAATCGTTAGGATTTTCGTTGGGTAGATAATTTGTGTTAGGATTTATCAAATCAATTAGATATTGGGCTAGACATATACATATCATATAAAAAAAAGTTTTATTTCTAGCGGAATTTTACCGTACTTAAAAAAATTGTTTCTAAAGGAAAGGAATATAGAGTTATAAAGATATATCTTAGTCGATCTTACAGTGCAAACATAGTATCTATTTTGGATCACTAAAAATTGATATATTCTTCGTACATAATATCCGCCTAAATAGGAAAAATCTGCCTAAATAGGAAAAAGGGTCTTTTCTTTTATCGATTAGATTGAAGACAGGAGTATATATTGATTCAGAGAAATAATGATTCCGAAAGTTACAAAACAAATTTGAAACTTAAGAAATGAGTTTCAACGACAACGACTCGTTGATTTATTTTGATTAAAGATCTTATATTTTTTCTTATAAAGAAAAGAAAAATATTATTGTGACAAATGAGTCGATGGGGAAAATAAGAATCCCCATCTCGAAAATGATAAAACATACTAAAAAGAAATGTTAAACCTTGTATCTTGTCTTTATTTCTTTTTTTTTTTAAACAAAAAAAGTACCATTTTTAGAATTCAATAGACAGAAGAATTCTTATTCGACCTATCATACGAGCGAAGCGAATTCCATTTCATATTAATCCGTTCAAAACAATTAAGGAATGGAAATCATTTATTTTATATTCTAAATTAGACTTTTTTCGAGTCAGGACGATTCAGATTATTCTAACGTTTGATTATTTAGTTGGCGCACAAAAAAACTTTTTGAATTCCCGGTAGAAAGAGATTTCGCTAACGCAAAAGCCTTTAACGCGGCCGACCGTCCCTTCCTTTTCCAAAAATTTTTACGAATACGCTTTTTTGACATAGAAGTACGTTTTTTTGGAACTGCCATTAAAAAACTAAGAGGCTACTCATTGTTATAGTTGGATGTCAAAGACATCTAGTTATTGTTCAAAACAAATCGTTACTATTCATTAGCGATCTATTTATTCTCTAGATGATACTCTCTTTATAAAAAAAATATAGAGATAGAAAATTCAAAATCGCATAAAATCTTACTAAGAACAAAAAAAGAAAAACAATATATGATTTTGTCAAAAAAATTGTATATTTCTATTTCATACAATATCCGAAAGAAAGAATAATTCGTACTGATTGGTACCTTTATATACTATATACGCATTCAAATGTATAGTATCCGTTGTGCCATAGAAATAGAATTGGTTGAAGTTGATAAAATATAAAATAAAGAATCCAAAGGGCTTCTATTTATATTTCGATCTATTTTTGTCGTGCTGCATTTATAACTGGACTAAAATACATCGAAAAGTTTTAGAACCCAACCTTTACCTCATTAAAAACTTGAATCT